CACAAATTCAAGTTATACCCACTTTAATCGATCTCCCCACTACTGCCCATAAAGAAGAGAGAATTAATAGGTAGGGATGACAGGATTTGAACCTGTGACATTTTGTACCCAAAACAAACGCGCTACCAAGCTGCGCTACATCCCTTTTCCAAATTGTTGTACAATGGCATTGTACACAATTCCTTTCTTGTTTTCCACATCGTAATTTTCTTGTATTTCTCTATTTATATAGAACTTTCTTGTCATTTCTTGTTTTTAGTCTCATATAATCAAGGAAGGGTATACATCTAAAATCCAATCGAATTTCACCTATAAAAGAAAGATTCCTATTTCTTTGTAATGTATAGGAAGAAGGGGTCATCTTTTTTAGGGATAGGAAAATATCCTCTATATGGTTCATTCTATATATTCTATATATAATATTGATTTTGTTTTTTTAATTAGGAATTCCGCCTAACCAAAAGAAATACAAAGGATCTTGGGCAAGAGTATCTGATCATATATGTATTTCAATACGGAAGGAGGATTTTCAATGCGGGATATAAAAACATATCTCTCTGTAGCACCCGTGCTAAGTACTCTATGGTTTGGGGCTTTAGCAGGTTTATTGATAGAAATCAATCGTTTATTCCCAGATGCTTTGTCATTCCCTTTTTTTTCATTCTAGTTATTCCTATGCGAGAGATAGAATTCTTCGTGACATGACGAAAATTTTCCCTTTTTGAATTCTTTTTTAGTATATGAAGCAAAAAGAAAGAAAAGATGGATAAGGATTGTATTCTTTAATTATTTCCCTATGTTTTATTACTTAATTTACATTTACGAATTTCCAAAATTTTTTATTCTATTGGATTGGATTCGTTAGAGAATTCGAAGAAGAAGAACAAAATCTTTAGAAATCGAATTTTTAGTTAGGAACTTCTATAGATTTTATTCTTCTTCTTTGTATCCAAAATGGAAGAATAAAAGAATAGGTATAAGAATTAAGTTAAGTCGATCCAAAAAGGAAAGGAGGTTCATGGCCAAGGGCAAAGATGTTAGAATCCGAGTTATTTTGGAATGTATTAGTTGTGTTCGAAAGGGTACCAATAAGGAATCGACGGGGATTTCTAGATATAGTACTCAAAAGAATCGCCACAATACACCCCGACAATTAGAATTAAGAAAATTTTGTCGTTATTGTCGCAAGCATACGACTCATAATGAAATAAAGAAATAGGAGTATCGCGTGTTCGTTTTTTCCAAAGAACAGAAAGAGTAAGAACTTCTTATTAAATAAGAACATAGATAGAATACAAAATAAAAATCAACTCATCCGATTTTAGGTAGATATTATTTCATATGTATAGAGGTTTTTTTATTTTTATTTTATATAGTATATGAATCAAATAATATATGGACCAAAGAAAGACTACTTCTTCTGGATTCCAAATTAATAAAATAAAGAAATCCATTTTTTTTTTTCAAATTTATAAATAACGAATAAATCATGTATATATCTAAACAACCTTTTCATAAATCTAAGCAACCCTTTCGTAAATCCAAACAACCTTTTCATAAATCAAAGCAAACTTTTCGTAAATTCAAACAACCTTTTCGTAAATCCAAACAACCTTTTCGTAGGCGTTCTCGAATAGGCCCGGGGGATCGAATTGATTATAGAAACATGAGTTTAATTAATCGATTTATTAGTGAACAAGGAAAAATATTATCCAGACGAATAAATAGATTAACCTTGAAACAACAACGATTAATTACTCTTGCTATAAAACAGGCTCGTATTTTATCTTTCTTACCATTTCGTAACTATGAGAATGAGAAGCAATTTCAAGCCCAGTCAATTTCAATAATTACTGGTCCTAGACACAGAAAAAATAGACATATTCCTCAATTAACACAAAAGTTCAATTCCAATCGAAACTTAAGAAACTCCAACCAGAATTTAAGAAACAACAATCGAAACTTAAGTTCCGATTGTTGATGTTTTATTCGAAAGGGTCGGACTCATATATAAAGAAAGTAATCCTGTTTTGATTCTTGGGTTTGTTATAAGAAAGAAACATGGGAAAAAAGAAATAGTTTTTTTATTTATTGCAACATGCTCGTCGATTCCTACCACTTAATCTTAATTTATTGTATCTTCCCGGAGTTCCCTCTCCGGGAATTCGGGTTTAATTATTCCTGTATATTACTTTTTTATCCTTTAATTGATGGTCTTTATTTTATTGGCAATCGTGTAAAGATTATTTGGATTTGATACAGCTACTTGTGCAAGCATTTTACGATTAAGAATTAACTCCTTCTTGTACAGATTGTGTATTAATTTACTATAACTATCGAATACGTTATATACCCGTGTTGCTGCGTTTATCCGAGTGATCCACAAACGACGAAAATCCCTCTTTTGCCTGCCTCTATCTCGATGAGAAGAAACAAAAGCTCTTCTTACTTGTTGAGTAATCATTCGATTAAGTCTTAAATGAGCCCCTCTAAAGTTTGAGGCAAATGAACGCATTTTTGTTCGTCGTCTCCGAGCTATATATCCTCGCGGAACTCTGGTCATTGAATCAAATTAACCTTAATCAATAACTAATGATTTCTCTTCTTTTAATCCTCTTTTTTCCCATTAATAACAAAACGGATTATTCCGATATATAAAATATGAATTCCAATGGCTTTTGCTACTCTAACCTTCCCAACCACGATTTTTTATTCTATTCTCTTAAGTTATTTCGCATAGAAATAACAAATTCTAACGATACTAAAAAAACAGTGGGTTCCATCGTTTCTACGGTTCCCTTTTAAACGGTGAGGCCCTCTCTATACACCGGAGCCCCTTCTTTCATTTTTCATTTCATCAAAAGGTATTGTGAACTTGTATAGTTCACATTCTTTGGCTCTACCCATCCATTATAGAGTAAATAGCTCTTTTCACAATAAGAGTTATTCATACAGTAACGGTATTTAATTATGAAAGTTGGCTAAGTAGCTGACCCTTTAGTCCGTTCTTTTAAGATAAAGGAGCATAAGCCTTTTTCTTTTTATTACTATTTCCTCCGCTTAATGGATAACCATTTGCTACCAACGGGGGAATTGCTTCTTCCAATTCAAATCTAGATGATTGGATTTGCACCAAAGGAAACCGTAAATTCCATATACCGTAGAAATCTAGGATAGAGCTTCTCTATCCTATTCATTGGTACCGATCATGGATACTTCAAAAATTTTATTATTTGTTTGAACTCATGATCTGAACGAGTCGCACATACACCCTAGCACATGTTCCTCGACGCTGAGGACATCCCTTAAGCGCGGCCGATTTTCTAGCATTTCGTATTGGCTGTCTTGCATTTCTAATAAGTTGTTTAACCGTTGGCATGTCGTATGTATATAGAAAAAATGGATTGGTTTAGATCGATCTTAACCTGATGATTCATCATCATGAAGTATTTCTATTTTCTATAAAATAGCATAAAACCCGAATTTTGGTTTGAAATAAATTTACAAGAAATCCAGCCACTACCAATCCTTAAACATTTCTGGAAACCACACTGGATCAGTATCGCAGTGCTCGTCAATCATTTCATCCCCTACAATATCGACAAGTCCATAAGCTTTGGCTTCGTCTGCTGACATAAAAACATCCCTTTCCATGTCTTCGGATACAACCCAAAAGGGCTTGCCCGTTCTTAGTGCATAAACCCTTGTGATCATTTCGCGAACTTTGTGTAACTCTTCCACTTCTAGTAAAAATTCCGGCGTCCTTGCTCGATAATAAGCACTAGCAGGTTGGTGAAGCATAATCCTAGCGTGAGGGAATGCTATACGCTTCGTGGGTTCTCCTCCAAGCAGAATGAAGGAGGCCATGGACGCGGCTATTCCGAGGCATATTGTATATATATCTGGTGTCACCGTTTGCATCGTATCAAAAATAGCCATTCCCGAGATTAGCCACCCCCCAGGGGAGTTTATAAACAAAAAAATATCGCTAATTTCATCTTCTATACTGAGATATACCATCAGACCCGTAATATGATTCGTGATCTCGCAACGAATCTCTTGACCTAAAAAAAGTGTCCTTTCTCGATACATAACATTGTATAAGTCAACCCAAGTCGCTTCTTCATCTCCGGGAATCCGGTAAGGTACTTTTGGAACACCAATGGGCATATTATATTAGATTAATATTATTAAATTTAAGTAAGAAAACTACACTTTAATATGGAAACGTAAGAATGGAAGAGAAAGAAAGAAAGAATCCGCAGTTTATTATCTTCATTTTTTTCTTATTCTATTCTATAAGAATACTATGGATTCTATGAATCCATAGATTGACAGATTATACATATAAGGAAGGTAAGACAGATTGAATAAAGAAAAAGGAATCCGCGATTCGAAATGATAAACAAAGAGGGATTAAGGATCTATTCTTCCTTTTTCCAAATAGCCCAAGTTACCCATTGCATATTGGCACTTATCGAGTATAGAATAGATCCGCTTCTCTTTCTTCTTACAAACGGAATTGGCTTGTTATTTTTAATGGAATGAAATAAATATTCACGCTTTCTGACATAGAATCCCCTAGAAGGGTTAGGTACATAGGATATGTATGGATAGTCTTTTCCAATGCGATAAAATAAAGCGACATCGTGTCTATTTTTCTTTGCTAAAGGGGTATTTCCATGGGTTTGCCTTGGTATCGTGTTCATACTGTCGTATTGAATGATCCGGGTCGATTGCTTTCGGTGCATATAATGCACACAGCTCTAGTTTCTGGTTGGGCTGGCTCGATGGCTTTATACGAATTAGCGGTTTTTGATCCCTCTGATCCTGTTCTGGATCCAATGTGGAGACAAGGTATGTTCGTCATCCCCTTCATGACTCGTTTAGGAATAACCAATTCGTGGGGTGGTTGGAGTATTTCAGGAGGAACTGTAACGAATCCGGGTATTTGGAGTTATGAAGGTGTGGCGGGTGCCCATATTGTGTTTTCTGGCTTGTGTTTCTTGGCAGCTATCTGGCATTGGGTATATTGGGACCTAGAAATATTCTGTGATGAGCGGACGGGAAAACCTTCTTTGGATTTGCCCAAGATCTTTGGAATTCATTTATTTCTTGCAGGGGTGGCTTGTTTTGGCTTTGGTGCATTTCATGTAACGGGTTTATATGGCCCTGGGATATGGGTGTCTGATCCTTACGGACTAACTGGAAAAGTACAAGCTGTAAATCCTGCGTGGGGTGCGGAAGGTTTTGATCCTTTCGTTCCGGGAGGAATAGCTTCGCATCATATTGCTGCAGGTACATTGGGCATATTAGCGGGCCTATTCCATCTTAGTGTCCGTCCGCCTCAACGTCTATACAAAGGATTGCGTATGGGCAATATTGAAACTGTACTTTCCAGTAGTATCGCTGCTGTTTTTTTTGCTGCTTTCGTAGTTGCCGGAACTATGTGGTATGGATCGGCAACTACCCCAATCGAATTATTTGGGCCTACTCGTTATCAGTGGGATCAGGGATACTTTCAGCAAGAAATATATCGAAGAGTTAGCGATGGGTTAGCCGAAAATCTTAGTTTATCAGAAGCTTGGTCCAAAATTCCCGAAAAATTAGCCTTTTATGATTATATTGGTAATAATCCGGCAAAGGGGGGATTATTCAGAGCAGGCTCAATGGACAATGGAGATGGAATAGCTGTTGGATGGTTAGGACATCCCGTCTTTAGAGATAAACAAGGACGCGAGCTTTTTGTACGTCGCATGCCTACTTTTTTTGAAACATTTCCGGTAGTTTTGGTAGATGAGGAGGGAATTGTGAGAGCGGACGTTCCTTTTAGAAGAGCAGAATCCAAATATAGTGTTGAACAAGTAGGCGTAACGGTGGAATTCTATGGTGGCGAACTTAATGGAGTAAGTTATTCTGATCCTGCTACTGTAAAAAAATATGCGCGGCGTGCTCAATTAGGGGAGATTTTTGAATTAGATCGAGCTACTTTGAAATCAGATGGTGTTTTTCGCAGCAGTCCAAGGGGTTGGTTCACTTTTGGTCATGCTACCTTTGCTTTGCTCTTCTTTTTCGGACACATTTGGCATGGCGCTCGAACCTTGTTCCGAGATGTTTTTGCTGGTATTGATCCAGACTTGGATGCTCAAGTGGAATTTGGAACATTCCAAAAAGTTGGAGATCCAACTACAAGGAGACAGGCAGCCTGATACCCCATTGCTATGGTATCTTTCACCTCTCTTTTTTGATTTGACATGAGAAACATCTCCTGTCCTTTTTTTGTTTGACTCTTTTTCTTTTTTTATATGGGAAATAATCCCAAATGATAAGTGAATAGGTGTGGAAGTTATAATGTAAATAAACCAGGATCGAATCTATGGAAGCATTGGTTTATACGTTCCTTTTAGTTTCGACTTTAGGGATAATTTTTTTCGCTATCTTCTTCCGAGAACCACCTAAGGTTCCGACTAAAAAATGAAATAATTTAATTGAAGGAAATAAAGAATTTCATTGCAGTAAGAAGTCCCCCAGAGGGGAGACTTCTTACTTCAATTAGTCCCCATGTTCTTCGAATGGATCTCTTAATTGTTGAGAGGGTTGCCCAAACGCGGTATATAAGGCATACCCAGTAAAGCTTACAAGTAAACCAGATATGGAGATGGCGACTAAAGTTGCTGTTTCCATTTTTATAGAATTTCAAGATTACAATGGATCTATGAAAAGATCGTGTATTTACAACTACAACGGAATAGTATACAAAGTCAACACCAATGATTAAATAGAATTTATGCCTACACAAACCGTTGAAGATAGTTCTAGACCTAAGCCAAAACGGACTGGCGCGGGTAGTTTATTGAAACCCTTGAATTCGGAATATGGGAAAGTAGCTCCGGGTTGGGGGACTACTCCTTTTATGGGGGTCGCAATGGCTTTATTCGCGATATTCCTATCTATCATTTTAGAAATTTATAATTCTTCCGTTTTACTGGACGGAATTTTAACGAATTAAGTTTCTACTAACTAAAAGTATGACTTCATAGTTTTTCCATCGAAAAAAGCCTTTCTACTTTAAGCTCCACATTTCTGGTAGTTCGACCGTGGATTTTTTTGTTTCGGTATCTCTGGAATATGAGTGTGTGACTTGTTAGAATTGATCCTATTGATAATACATAGAAAGGGCCTGTTCTCTCTATCAAGATGATTCTAATTCGTCGGATATTATTTATTCTAGTATCTGGAACACGAAATACATAGAGTGGATCAAGAAAAAAATGGAACTATGATTCATACTCACTATTTAGACCTCGCAACCAGACTGAAAAAAAATTCAAGTAGTTCTTAATAAAATAAAAAAAGAAATTTTCTTCCTTTCAATTTTGTTTGCCCAAAAGACAACTTTTTTCTCTTTCAATAAATGATCATCAAGCGGTTCTTATTCGAAGAACCCTTGCCTTTTGTTTAGCTTGAGACTCAATCATCGTGGCTCTAGTATGAATCTAAGGTTTTAATTGAACTGATTCATAGGATCGCAACAAGATAATTTCTATCAGAAAACCACTTCGAAATAAAATAAATAAAAAATAGTGAAGAGAAAAGACAAGTCAAGAGGCCTCTAATGATCAACATAAGGGAAAGAAAGACGGATGAGCCAACTTGAGATTTTTTGGCATTATCATCACAAAGAAGAAATTCAGGATTTTTCTTATTTCATATCTTCAAGGCAAATCGATCCAATATCGTGGCTGATGAAGTTTTGAACTTTTTTTCTAATATCCGTTGAAAATTTGTGTGTTTCTGCTTGAGCCGTATGAGATGAAATTTTCATATACGGTTCTCGGAGGGGGAGTCGGGCTAGTTACCTATCTCAATAAAGTATATGATTGGTTTGAGGAACGTCTTGAGATTCAGGCAATTGCAGATGATATAACTAGTAAATATGTTCCTCCTCATGTCAACATATTTTATTGTTTAGGGGGAATTACACTTACTTGTTTTCTAGTACAAGTCGCTACCGGTTTTGCTATGACTTTTTACTACCGACCAACCGTTACAGAGGCTTTTTCCTCCGTTCAATATATAATGACGGAGGCCAATTTTGGTTGGTTAATCCGATCAGTTCATCGATGGTCAGCAAGTATGATGGTTCTAATGATGATCCTGCACGTATTTCGTGTGTATCTCACAGGTGGGTTTAAAAAACCCCGTGAATTAACTTGGGTCACAGGTGTGGTTTTGGCTGTATTGACTGCATCATTTGGTGTAACTGGTTATTCTTTGCCTTGGGATCAAATTGGTTATTGGGCAGTCAAAATTGTGACAGGTGTACCTGAAGCGATTCCGGTAATAGGATCCCCTTTAGTGGAATTATTACGTGGAAGTGCTAGTGTGGGCCAATCCACTTTGACTCGTTTTTATAGTTTACATACCTTTGTACTGCCTCTGCTTACCGCCGTATTTATGTTAATGCACTTTCCAATGATACGTAAGCAAGGTATTTCGGGTCCTTTATAGGGAAGGCATATCATAGAGAATTCGAATTCTCATATATCATATCGGGTAGGTTGTGGTATTTCATTGCTACAAACATGGGTTATTGTAAAATAAGACATGTCATTTGGATACTTCTCTTCAACTTCGAAGTATTTTGATACAAATAGTTGAAGTTAATTTTACGAAAGAAAATAAGGCGGATTATGGGAGTGTGTGACTTGAATTATTGATTCGGCCATGCAGATAGAGAATTGTATCTGCCACATTAGAATTCACGACCAAAGGTGTCTCCGTATCCAATCAAGACGTAAGTCCCCTAGATAGGCTGGTTCACTCGAGGAGAATATTTTCTATGATCATACCCCAATCATGTCATCCATGAGCAGGCTCCGTAAGATCCCATAGAGTATAAATGGAATAAGTCATGTGATATGATCCAATTCTATATTTATTACACTTACTTTTTATTATAGTATGGAAATGCATTCATTTTCTTTGCATCGATTTCGATCCGCAATACTATCGGAGTAAAAGAAGGGATCTAAGGAAGAACATAGGCTAAACTTTTTGATTTTTTATTAGTAACAAGTAAATACTTTGTTTGGACGTAAGAAACTTGCGATATTGAGGGGATAAACACCAACTAATCAAGAGACAATCCACAAAGCAATTGATCATGATCAAATTTGTAAGCCCACTTGGATATTGAGCATTTACGCATAAGAATAGGATAGTAGTTATAGGCGCAACTTCGGAAAAGATAATCTGATAAAGCTTTTCTCACCCTGAGTCATGGAGTCATTATATACCCTATTCTATTGTGGATCCTCCACGGTCTTATTTTTTTCATTCTTGCTCGAGCCGGATGATGAAAAATTCTCATGTCCGGTTCCTTTGGAGGATGGATCCTAAAGAATTCACCTATCCCAATAACAAAGAAACCTGACTTAAATGATCCTGTATTAAGAGCAAAATTAGCTAAAGGGATGGGGCATAATTATTACGGGGAACCCGCGTGGCCCAACGATCTTTTATACATTTTTCCAGTAGTAATTCTAGGTACTATTGCGTGTAATGTAGGTTTAGCGGTTCTCGAGCCGTCAATGATTGGTGAACCGGCGGATCCGTTTGCAACTCCTCTGGAAATATTACCCGAGTGGTACTTCTTTCCCGTATTTCAAATACTCCGTACAGTACCCAATAAGTTATTGGGTGTTCTCTTAATGGTTTCTGTGCCAACGGGCTTATTGACAGTACCCTTTCTGGAGAATGTCAATAAATTCCAAAATCCATTTCGTCGCCCAGTAGCTACGACCGTTTTTTTAATCGGTACTGCAGTAGCTCTTTGGTTAGGTATTGGAGCAACATTACCCATTGATAAATCCTTAACTTTAGGTCTTTTTTAGGGATTTTTCGAGTTGATTCATTCAACCGCGAAGTCCCCTGCATGGGTATCTAGGAAATAGTTACTTCCAAGTGAATCTTCCCTAGATACCTAAAATCTATTTTATTATGATCCATTTCGCAAAAATATAGATTGTGCCGAAGATGCAAAATTGCTTTCTTTTTTCTTTTTATTCTAACTCAAAAAAGAAGAAGAGGAAAAAATTGCAATGGATTTAAAGCAAGAACTTGTTCTTAGGCAAATCCATTGGAAGATGCTTCTCTAGAGTGTCCCATATCAGTTTTCCATCTTCCATACGAAAACTGTCAATTCGCATAAGATCTTCTTCAGTCTTACTCAAAAGGTCCAATAGTGTATGTATATTGGCCCTTTTGAGACAATTATACGTTCTAGAAGGCAATTCTAATTGATCAATAAAAATACAATTCAATGGAATTCCTTTTTTGTTTTTCTTTAGATTAGTGAATCTTTTTTGAAAGGTTAAAAGGGGTGGAGTAAACCTGTTTTTATTTTCTTCGAAACTAGCGCGCTCTTCCTCTGCGTGTAAAAAAGGAAGAAATAAATCAATCAAATTACGAGAAGCTTCATAAAGCGCTTCTTTAGGAGTTAAACTGCCATTCGTCCATATTTCTAGAAAAAGTATCTCGTGTTTTTCATTTCCATTTCCACAAGAAAAAATACTATAATTCACATTTCGAACAGGCATGGATACAGCATCTATAGGATAACTTCCATCTTGAGAGTTCTTTTTGAGTTCCGTATGATATCCGCGATCTCTCTTGATCTGTAACTCAATACAGAAATCAATGGACTCTCTCAAGTTAGCTATAGGTTGTGTCGTATCAACGATTTCTACGGAAGGCGGTAAGATTATATCTTGAGCGGTTATGTATCTAGGACCTTTGACGCAAATTGATGCGTCCCTAACTCCGTAGAGATTACTTCGCAATACAATTTCTTTCAAATTTAGTAAAATTTCTTGTATGGATTCTTCAATACCTACTATTGTAGAATATTCGTGTGGCACGTTCAAAAATTTGGCGCGTGTGATACATGTTCCTTCTATTTCGCCAAGTAAAGCTCTTCGCAAGGCAATACCGACAGTATCCGCTTGACCTTTTCTAAGCGGGGACAGAATGAAACGACCATAATAAAGACGCTTACTATCTACTCTTGATTCAACACACTTCCACTCTAGTGTTTGGGTGGATCCTGTTACCTCCTCTCGAACCATAACAGACTAGTATTATTATTTGATCATTGAATCGTTTATTTCTCTTGAAAGCGGTTTCATTTTTTTACAGACGTCTTTTTTTAGGAGGTCGACATCCATTATGCGGCATAGGTGTTACATCGCGTATACAACTTAATCGTACACCACTTTTAGCAATGGCTCGTAATGCGGCATCTCTTCCGCTACCCGCACCTTTTACCATAACTTCTGCTCGTTGCAAACCCACTGTACGAATAGCATCTACTGCTGTTCTTTGACCAGCATAGGGTGATGCTTTTCTTGAGCTTTTGAATCCACAAGTACCCGCGGAGGACCAGAAAACCACCCGACCTTGCGGATCTGTAACGGTTATAATGGTATTGTTGAAACTGGCTTGAACATGAATAACCCCTTTTGTTATTCTACGTGCACTCTTCCGTAAACTAAAACGGGCATTCCTACGCAAACCAATACGCACTTTCTTACGTGAACCTATTTTTGGTATAGCTTTTGTCATATTTTATTATCCCATAAATATGAGTTGGAAATAAAAAAAAGAAAAAAAGATACAAAGATATCCGTTTCAGGGTAAAATATATCCTTTACTTTCATTTTTTTATTTTGAATTTGGACATTTCCGTGGGTACTTTTTTTTACTTTTTAGAAAGAAAAACTCCTTTTTCGAAAGATTACCCCTGTCTTTGTTTATGCTTCGGATTGGAACAAATGACTCTAATTCGCCCACGCCTGCGAATCAGTCGACATTTTGTACAAATTTTACGAACAGAAGCTCTTATTTTCATATATGGGTATTCCTTTCTTAAACTATGAATCTATTCTTTTGGAAAAAATAAGTCTCTTCACTTTAATTTGGAAACTTGGAAGTTTTGACCCTAGAAAAACTTAATCCTTTGAATCTTTGGTATCCTTCAAATCTTCATTATCCTTCGAGTCTTCGGTACGCTTCGAATCCTTATGGGGAAGTCTATAAATTATACGCCCCTTGCTGGAATCATAACGACTTACTTCAATTTTTACCCTATCCCCCATCAGTATTCGTATAGAACTAGACCGGATCTTTCCTGAAATATAGCCCAGGATGATGGTGTCATTCTCTAGGCGAACGCGGAACATTCCGTTGGGCAGGGCTTCCGTAACTAAACCTTCGAAAGTCACTTTTGCTTCTCTCGGTTTTTTTTTTTCTGTCATTTTTTTTCTCCTATTTTTCGATTTTTATTTTCAAAATAGGAAGTTCGAGATAGAATTTGAGTACTATGGGTGGGGGCATTACCATATATAACATAAGACTTCTCCCCCAATTCTATTTAGTCGAGCTTCTCGATCTGTCATTATACCTCGAGAAGTAGAAAGAATAGCAATTCCCATTCCGCCCAAAACCTTAGGAATTCCTTGATAGTTGGCATAAATTCGTAAGCCAGGTCGGCTGATACGCTTTAAAAAGGTTCTAGTTCTATATATTCCTTTTCTAGTCTTTTTCTTTTGATGTCGCAAAGTTGAAACCAAGAAATATCTGTTACTTTCCTGATGTTTCCGAACACTTTCAATAAAACCCTCTCGTAGAAGTATTTTAACAATGTTTTCGGTAATATTTGTGGATACTACTCGAACGGTTCCTTTTTTATTCATGTCTGCGTTTCTTATAGAGGTTAGTAAATCAGCAATAGTGTCCTTGCCCATAAGACTCTAATTCTAGGTTCCTCCTAATTTTTCGATAATCAACATGTTTTCCTTTTTCTTTAAACTTTTGATTTTAAAGCATATACGTGAGACACAATCTACTAATTTTTTCTTTGATCTATATCTCGTCTACTAGTATTTATAATACTTCAGGAGCTAATGAAACTATTTTAGTAAAATTCAATTCTCTCAATTCTTCGGCAATCGCGCCAAAAACTCGAGTTCCTTTTGGATTTCCTTTTTGATCAATGATAACAGCTGCATTGTCATCATAGCGTATTATTATACCGTCTTCGCATTTGAATTCTTTACATGTACGTACAATTACAGCTCGAATTACTTCGGATCTTTCTAGAGGCATTTGGGGCACTGCGTCTTTGATTACAGCAACAATAACATCACCAATACGAGCATATCGCTGATTACCAGCGGCTCCTATGACTCGAATACACATCAATTTTCGAGCTCCACTGTTATCCGCTACATTTAAAAGGGTCTGAGGTTGAATCATATTATTTTGATTTCCATTTGTTATTTCAATGCAAAAGGATTAAAGAAATATTGTCTTTTCTGAAAGAAAAACCTGGGGTTTTTTATCTTCAATACTCCTTTTTGGGGTTCTATATCTCTAATCGAAGAAATTGACTTCGTATGGGCATTTTACTAGCAGCTATGGAGATAGCTGCTCTAGCTACAGTTTCGGATACTCCGCTCATTTCATAAAGTATTCGACCTGGTTTAACAATGGCTACCCAATATTCGGGGGATCCCTTTCCCGAGCCCATACGTGTTTCTGTGGGTCTTATTGTAACCGGTTTGTCGGGAAATATACGCACCCATATTTTTCCACCACGACGTGCATATCGTGTCATTGCTCTTCGTCCTGCTTCTATCTGTCTCGCGGTGATCCAAGCGGGTTCAAGTACTTGAAGAGCATATCTACCAAAACAAATACGATTGCCTCGGCAGGATTTGCCCTTCATTCTTCCTCTATGTTGTTTACGAAATCTAGTTCTTTTGGGGTTATAGTCGATGGTTCTTTCTTAGTTCCATCTCTACTGCAAAACTGGACATGAGAGTTTCTTCTCATCCAGCTCCTCGCGAATGAAATGAGAAAGCGTGTGAATTTCTTTATTTAATTCCATAATATTCAAAAATATTATGGATAGATACACATCAATATATAATAGAAAAAGTTAGGTTTTTTTTTTTTATTTTGACTTTCTTAAAATGGAAAAATATATAGTCAAGAAAGAAGATCTAGAGTATATCCAAATTCAATATTTATCTAAAATGTAAGCCTTCTTTTTTTTGATCTCCTTATTTTTATTCTTATTGAATCGTGGTAAAGTATTAAGGATTTCGCGGGCGAATATTTACTCTTTCCTGTCTTATTTGTTAATTTAGAACCTTATCAAATAAAGCAATTTTTTTGGTTTGCTCCGCCATCCCACCCAATGAAGTGTTAGGATTCTTTTCAATAAAATCCTATGCAGTCATAGGTTTTGTCGTTCCCACAGCTTCTCCTTTAATGGCTAGGTTTGAATCCTGCAATGGAGCTTCAAAAAAATTGCTTTCCGAGTCAATTTTCTCAGTTTTATTAACCCGGGCTGCTCTTTTTTATTGCTTTCAATTTTTATTTGTTGTTTCAAAAGTTACGATTTCGGATTTTCTATTTTTTTTTTATTTTATTATATTGATGCTTTATCACATTGCCTTTTTTTATGATGTAATTCATAGACCATACACATTGGAATCCTATATCTCTCTTATTCTTCTTCCTTCTATCTATCATCCCTCCTTTTATCCACATCCCTTTAGTTTTGCTTCACAGCCTAGAATCTGGTTTCTTTTGTAGAGAAAAAAATGCAGTTGCTACAACTATATGATAGATCTACTCATTTTTTATAGATGTATTTATTCACATAGTGACTGTTTCTTAGTTAGGATCTCGACAATACGAAGCAATAGGTTGGTTATTAGTTAATTTTCTATAATTACTAAAATTACTAAGTTTTTTTCTATTTTTAGTAGGGTTCAGCCAATTTTTTTTTTTCAATCTCCATTTTTGATTTTTGACCCTAAAGAAAAAACTAACGAGTCACACACTAAGCATAGCAATTATATTAAAAGATTTCTCAATTTTCATTAAATCTTATAGAAAGAGGTATAATTTCTTCTTTTTTTTAGGGATTTTGGGAAAAATAAGGTTCTTGTCTTTTTTATTCTATCACTGGGTAGAATGGGAAGGCATGGTTAGTTATTCTTCTTCTACGAATATCCAAATTTTTACACCTAATACTCCATAGATAGTTCGAATTGGATAGCAGCAATAATCAATTTTAGCGCGAATTGTTTGGAGGGGCAGTCTGCCCTTTTTGATGCATTCGGCACGTGCAATTTCTTTCCCTGCTAGACGACCTGCGATTTGGATTTTGATTCCCCTTATATCCGCTTTTTTAGTTAATTCAATGGCTTTTTTCATAGCTTTTCGGAATGAAACTCTATTTTTTAATTGGAAAGCTATATATTCCGCAAGAATATTTGGTTGTCTATAAGGTTCTTTAACCTTTTCGATAGCAATATTAAGTCTCTGGTTTACAGAATTAACTTCCTTTTGTAGATCTTTCTCTAATTCTTCGATTGCTCCCTTTTTCTTTAATAAATTGGGGAATCCAATATGGATTATGACGTGGATTGTATCTATTTCTTTTTGAATTTCTATATGTGTAATTACTTCAGAACTTGAGTCTGATTCTATTTTTCTATTTGAGCCTTTTTTCCTATTCTTTTGTATATAATTCTTGATACAATCCCGTATTTTTTTATCTTCCTGTAGACCTTCAGAATAATTTTTTGGTTGTGCGAACCAAAAGGAATGGTGATTTTGGGTTGTACCAAGTCTGAAACCGAGTGGATTTATTTTTTGTGCCATATTTTTATAGTCTATTTCTTTTTTTTTTTACTGGGAATCAAATTTTCGATTCATCCAAAGATTATTTGGATTTCTTTACTATATTTAGTACAATTGTTATATGACACATGGTTTTTTTTATAGAATAACTACGTCCTCGAGCTCGAGGTCTGAATTTTTTCATAATAGTACTCCTACTGACTTCGGCTTTAGTGATGAATAAACTCGCTTTGTCGAAATCCCTATAATGAGCAGCATTTGCTGCTGCCGAATAAACCAACTTTAAGATGGGATAAGATGCTCGATAAGGCATGAGGTTCAGTATCATAACGGTTTCCTCGTAGTAACGCCAGCGAATCTCATCAAGAACTCTTTGCGCTTTGAAAACAGACATATGTATGCGTTTTTGTGCTTTGAAAACCCGTTCGAATTTAAGTAGACGATCGGTTGGAACTTTTCTTGCGAGTTTCCTTAGCCTGTTCTTCTTTTTCTTTATCCTAGGGGTATACTTTACCAATTTGAAACTTGTCATAAATAAGGTTATTACCCGCCTACCTTTATTTTATTTGAATCCTATAAATTTTGTTTATTCTGAATCTTTCTATTCTGAATTCAGTTAACGACGAGATTTAGTATCCTTTCTTGCACTTTCATAACTCGTGAAATGCCGAGTAGGCACGAATTCCCCCAATTTGCGACCTACCATAGGATTTGTTATGTAAATAGGTATATGTTCCTTTCCATTATGAATCGCGATTGTATGGCCAACCATTGCGGGTAGAATGCTAGATGCCCGGGACCACGTTACTATTATTTCTTTCTCCTCCTTCATATTTACCTTTTCGATTTTTGCCAATAAATGACGAGCTACAAAAGGATTCGTTTTTTTTCGTGTCACAGCTGATTACTCCTTTTTTCATTTTAAAGAGTGGGATCCTATGTCCACTATCTCGATCGAGGTATGTAGGTCAGAATAAATAGAATAATGATGAATGGAAAAAAGAGAAAATCCTTTAGCTGGATAAGGGGCGGATGTAGCCAAGTGGATCAAGGCAGTGGATTGTGAATCCACCATGCGCGGGTTCAATTCCCGTCGTTCGCCCATCGCATTATTGCAAATTCCAAAAATGCAATTTTCCATATTCCTAGTTACGTATTTACTTACGGCGACGAAGAATAAAACTATCACTATATTTTTTCCTTTTCCTAGTTCTTCTTCCAAGCGCAGGATAACCCCAAGGGGTTGTGGGTTTTTTTCTACCAATAGGGGCTTTCCCTTCACCGCCCCCATGGGGGTGGTCCACAGGGTTCATAACTACCCCTCTTACTACGGGGCGTTTACCTAGCCAACACTTAGATCCGGCTCTACCCAAACTTTTTTGGTTCACCCCAACATTACCCACTTGTCCGACTGTTGCTAAGCAGTTTTGGGATACCAAACGGACCTCCCCAGATGGTAATCTTAAAGTGGCCAATTTACCCTCTTTTGCAATCAGTTTCGCTACAGCACCTGCTGCTCTAGCTAATTGCCCACCCCTTCCACGTGTGATTTCTATGTTATGTATGGCCGTGCCTAAAGGCATATCGGTTGAAGTAGATTCTTCTTTTTTCTCAAAAAACCCCTTCCCAAACTGTACAAGCTTCTTCCAAAGCATACGGCTTTCTAGATGTATATGACGATCTCTAGACAGATGGATCTTATATGAATCGTATGATGAAGTACCACATGAGTGGATATATAGAAAAGGAATCCAAATCCGCCGAATCGCTCATGTTATGATCTTCTACATCCTAGGTCTCCGCGTTCCGTCATCTGGCTTATGTTCTTCATGTAGCATTCAGATCGAATGACTCTATGAAATTACGTCGATACTTCCACATATTATGGGTAACGTAGGAGACATCCCTATTTTCACCCGGGGGTCTTAATTACCACTGCTTAGCTTTCAATTCGCCTCTGACCATCAAATTAAATGTGAATAACCCGTCCTCCTCTCTTTGAAACAAGGGGCGCTTCCGGTTCTGTGCGTGCTTCAAACAATTTTGTCTTCTCCATATTACCATATCTCTAGAGTCAATAATTTTCTATGAGGAACTACTGAACTCAATCACTTGCTGCCGTTACTCAACAGTTTTCTGTTGAGGTCTATCCCGTAGAGGTAGTCAAATTGGATCAGTGATCGATTTCTAGGTTTCGTCGTAAACCTAATTGGTTACTTCCAATTACGTAAATCAATAGTTCAAACCGCACTCAAAGGTAGGGCATTTCCCATTGATATAGGAACTTTTGTACCAGAAACAATAGTATCTCCAATTATAGCCCCTCTGGGATGTAAAATATATCTCTTCTCACCATCCCCATAGTGTATGAGACAAATGTATGCATTTCGATTAGGGTCGTATTCTATGGTTACGATTCTACCAGATATGTCTTTTTGATTCCGTCGAAAATCGATTTTACGGTATAGGCGCTTATGACCTCCCCCTCTATGCCTTGCGGTAATGATTCCTCTGGCATTACGACCTTTACCACAACGGTGCCGTCCATGGATCAATTTATTTCGTGGATTGGATTTCACTTGCCTGTCTACGGTTCCCTTGCGTGTGCTCGGGATAGGTGTTTTGTATAAATGTTTCGCCGTATTATTAAGTATTCTCCTTTAGTTCGTTTCTCTATCTAGAAGTGGAATAGAATAACCCGGTTGAAGGGTAATGATCATACGTCTGTAATGCATTGTATGTCCCAGAATAGGTCCCATTCTTCTACCCTTTCCGGGTAGTCGATGGCTATTCACAGCTACTACCTTAACACCAAAGAAGAGTTCGACCCAATGCTTTATTTCTGTCTTAGTGAATCCCGATTCGACATTAAAAGTATATTGATTCTTTCCCAATAAACGAAGACTCTTTTCTGTAAATACTGCGTATTTGATTCCATCCATAAATCGACTTTCCCTCCTATGCTCTGAGTTCCAGTATCGATAAGAATTCGAGTTCTTATTGTTCTTATGTTATGGTATGAATATACCATACCAATTCGTTATGTATGGATGATGGATGAGATTCCATGGATAGAGAGCCAGTTCCAATAGACTTATGGAACGTTCCCGTTCGCGTGCATCCAGCAGGAATTGAACCCGCAAATTTACCAATTATGAGTTGGGCGCTTTAACCATTCAGCCATGGATGCTTAACAGGGATCATCGTACATCGTAAATAACCAATTTTCATATAGAAAGACATATCATAGAAAAATGAAATCGAAAATATTCGGAGATGGCAAATATTCGGAGATGACTATGACTCTCCGGATCCTCGAATTGAAAGAGAGATTGAGAGGGATCAAGAATCCTAATTCTCGCTATTTTGAATGGATCCAATTCTATTGAGTCTGACCCATAGTGATCATTTCTCTTTAGCAAAGAATGACCTTGGTTATCAAAGGATTGAACAACCGGGATCCATTTACTTATGATACCTAGTTGACATTGCTAACAAGGATCTAATGAATTATGAGTTTAATAGATCCTCTTTAGCAGAAAGACGTATATTCCTTGCTCATTATCAGACAATCACTTATTCCCTCGTGTGGGGCTAATCGTTTTCATTTACCATCTCATGGAGCTAATCGTTTTCATTTACCATCTCATGGAAAACCCTTTTCGTTCCGCTTAGCCCTATCGGGTATTTTAGTGATAGGTTCTATAGGAACTGGACGATCCTATTTGGTCAAATACCTAACGAAAAATTCCTATTTTCCTTTCGTTAAGGTACGAGGGCTTCTTATTCCACAAGAACGAAAGCACCTTTTCATTCTTTCATATACTAGGGGTTTTTACTTGGAAAAGACAATGTTCCATACTAAAGGATTCGGGTCCATAACCACGAGTTCCAGTGCACTAGATCTTGTAGCACTTAGCAACGAGGCCCTATCCATTAGTATTCCACATAAGAAATCCATTATAGAAACTAATACAATTAGATTAGCTCTTCATAGACAAACTTGGGGTTTGCGAGCCAAGATAAGACCGGCTCGGGATCATGGGACCCTTTTCTATCAGATAGGAGGGAATCTTGTACAAAATAGACTTCTAAGTAATAACCCCATGGATCCTATATCTATCTATATAAAGAGGCAATCGTGTCAGGAAGCGGCTTTTTCTTTGGCCAAACGGTACTTCGAACTTGGAACGAGCATGAAGAGATTAACGAGACTTCTTTCTCTTTTGAGCTGGCGGACCGGTCGCGCAAGATCTTTGGTCTTCCCCCGGAACCGATGAAAAAGTGGGTCGCTTCTTATGGACTCGCTCAGAATGATTCTTCTCTATCTATAGTTCATGGCCTATTAGAAGTAGAAGGTGCTCTGGTGCAATCCTTACCGACAGAAAAAGATTGCAGTCGGGTTGATCGAATGCCATTACTTCGTCGGTCCGAACCAAGGAATCCGTTAGAAATATTTTGAAATGGATATTGTTCGTCTCCTTTCCTTCTTTTACCTTCTTATTCGGACTACCTTGTCCCGGGGTCCCTATTTCCACTGCGGGGGTCCTTCAGGCCTCTTTCATCCAGCCTTCCTGTTCCCTTGCCATTCACATACTTTTTGATGAACTGATATAACTTCCCCAGCCGGGCTCTTCTTTCGAGCTCATCTTTGAGTTGCAAGCACTCTTGGTGTGACCCGGACTTTCTTTATATTCACAATACTTGCTCGCATCTCTTATTTCATGCACTTCCAACGGCCTCGGTCGTCGAAGATCAAAGTCGCTTCTATGCCGAATTCTTCTCCTAATTTCATCCCGGTTGAATTCGGTGTATGCGGGAAATCGTCGCCGATACTCTGTGGGGCTATCCGGTTTGCTCGCTCCGCCCTTTCACTTACTTCGAAGGGGATCGCAGACTACTTTCTTTGGGGCTATGCTAACTCATAGCAGCACCTATCACTAGAAACTCTTTCATTCCTCACTAGCAGTTCTTTGGAACTAGTTCCGTAGTACCTGTAAGAGCAGAACACTTCCCTCCACTCATACTCTTTACCTGTGGGGCTGTATGGTACTTTAGCTGGACTTTACACCAGCTCTATTCACTGATAGCGTTACTGGCTCTTTTCCAGCATTTCTTGAAAGCAGCTCGCACTCACCGCTGCGCGCCTAGTTAGGCTTTGAAATAATAGGAACAAAGATCTTCCGCAATCAATGTTGTACTCAAATCCTCTCTGACCGGAGAGGGGGATCTCTTAAGCAGAGTATTCCGAGTCTAGGGCTAGCGGAAGCGTTGAAGAGGGATATCGTTTTCAAAGAAGGCATGGGGTCCTTTCGTCTTTGTAGAGACTTTCACAATATACCAGTGGATAATACCATCCAAGAGAGAAGGTCCATAAAAAGAAGCAGGCAACAAAACATCTTGATTTATAGGAATCAACGACTTCGCCACTGCAAAGGAGGAAGTTGAATGATTTGGATTCGGACAGGCTGTCTCGACAGTAAGAAATCGACATCATCATCTGTCTTTCATGATGGTGGGAGGCAAGATTTCGTGGTCAAGCACAAACCAAGCATAAGTGGATAGCAACTTATACTATGGAGGCAGAGTCTCCTCCCCTCATTTCGCTGCTTCTTTGCTCTGATCCTGATCTCTCTTTCGAAATTGCTACATGATTTGTGAAAAGTGAACAAATAGGTCAGCCACATAAAATAAAGAAGAATATGGGTGGTGTAAGCTTTCCCGCCTGATCTTTACCTAAAAAAATGGAAGTAGCTCGATTCCAGTATCAAGGAAAATGGGTTGTAGAAATCTTCTTTGAGAAAAAGTTAAACACTAGGAAAAAAGATTCTTTTTAGTAATACTTTATAAGCATGGAAGACCCTAGCAACGTTAGGTATTACTAAAGATGAAGATCGAATTCAAGTAGTAGAGCTAGTATATGATATGAATCTTGAAGGTCAAGGGCGTAAGCTAAATAAGGGGGTAATATAAAAAACTTTTTTTTGAAGACTACCCCTTTTCTCTTTTATCATGGAGTAAATAATAAAGAAATCGTTGAGTAGAGTTTCAGGTATAGTCTAAACTCGAAAGAAAATTCGACTGTTGATCATGCTTTCTCTTTTTGGGTTGATCATGCTTTCTCTTTTTGGAATGAATTAAAAGGTATTATGCTTGGTAAGGTCTTTGGCTGAAACGTGGTGATTTGAATTCAATTAGAGCTAGGAATGCGCCAATCTGGTACCAATTTGAGTGCCAGAGTTTGAATCAATTTCATGCATTTATGAATGATCTTAACCTGAGTGAGTATTCTATTACTAATAGAAAGTTGACTTGGACTAATGGTTGGTAGGCATTTTGCTTTATTAGACGGATTTCTTTTCTCCTATGAGATGTTTTTACGTGGAGTAGGATGTGATGCAGGAAAATGACAATATGATACTACAGTGTACAAGATTGGGTCAAACCTTTTCAACAGATATGGCTGAAATAACTATCTATGGGCCCCACCTTGTGACCACCTTGATCCTAGGCTTGGTACTGGACCAGTTATAGTCGTTGAAGGACGATAGGAAATTGAGTCAAATAAGGGTTCAAAATCATACATGTGCTTTACACAGTCGAAGTCACTGTCAAATCGATGTTTTTTAATGGACAGCTAGGTTGCATCCCTCTATCCCTTACGATTGCATCCCTCTATCCCTTACGATCTGATCTATGTTCTGTACCAGTGTGAATACATACTCTTTAGGCTGGTTTCTTTACCGATTCAGTGTCCCTGCTTGACTTGCTTGGATTGCGTACAAAGCTTCCCCATATTTCTTATAGGGATGATGACCACTGACATTTGACATTGTCTTCATTCGTTTACTGCTGGCCTGAATATTCCATAATTGGATGGATGTCCGAGCATATGCTCTTGTAGGTGCCGTAGCCCATTCTCTCCAAAGAAAGGAAGCTGGAAGCGATCCATACGTTTTGTCTGGTTGGAAGAAGAAAGAAGCAGCGAAATTACGGTGCCTAAAGAATGGGGGTTGAAGTGAGGACATGACAGAGTGCGCGGAAAGCAGGCTTGACCTAACTAAAGTTACGGCGGAGCACTGGGCTGTAGATTTTCAAGTGGGAATAGGAATAAGCGCCTCAGAGTGTTAATTTTCCGATGAGTAGGGAGACTTACTCACTCTTGAAAAAGCTTGAATCATCCCGTATCCAGAGAAACCTAGTAGCCAGAATTTCGTACCGAAGCTTCAACTCTCACTATGCAATTGAGCTCTGACCCTTGATTGCCTTTTGCTAGCTAAGCTAATATGATGGTTGCCTTTAGTACGAATTCCTAATTTGCCAATCCCCGCCTAAAAAGTATTACCGCGAACTGAATCAAATAGACGGAATTCGAACCAACAAGCTGACAAGAATCAAAGAAAGCTTTATTTGCTTCTTTCTCATCAAGAAAATCTAAGAAAGATGGGGCAACGTTCGTTGATTTTTGGTTCCATTCAGCTTGAATTTATGGCTGAAGCGTAGTGGTTGTTTCTTGGCATTGAGATTGATTACCGTCCTGACGGGCTTTCTCTCTCTAAGGAAAAAAGATGCCTATGAAATTTTACATATGGCTGTTGTTGTACTAGGACCAAAGCATGTCACTGTTCCACTGAGCGTGCTATGGAATAGAAAAGTGAGTCAATCAGTAGAAGATAGGAGCTATTCACTCGATTTGGAAGAGCCGCTTTTTCACGGTTTGACGTTAACAAAAGAATGCCACTGGACAACCTAACTAGGAGACAGGTCTGGATAAAAAGAGAATTCACTACTTCGCACTTCAGGCCGCTAGGCTTGACTTCCTCTTTCTTCTGCTAGTAAGCTAGGTTGTTAAGTTAGATCACCCTCCGTCTGCCCTTTACGGAGATGCTTTGATCCATTACTTGGCACTCTTACTTTCCCCGCCGCCCGGTCTCTAACACCTGATGTCGCATCTTTTGCCCTTGTTTGCCATTTGAGAATTGACTACTTATCACGAGAAAGCTAGCTCTGTCGCATTCCTACCACTGCTTTTAGGAGCTATTCGGTGAAAAAGCAAGCGGTATTAAAGGGCGCAGCACTAGGTTTCCGGTGAGGGGCGAAGTCTGATCAAGTAGGTAAGCTTGACCCCTAACGATAGAAGTTCAAGGATTCGGTAAAGCACTCAGAAAGATTGTTTGACTTGTTAGAAAGTGATGGTTGGTTATCGTAGATAAAAGAACAATAAAATCATCAAAACTACACTAGATATTATCTTTTTTCAAAGTGCCAGGTTTGAGTTCTGATCTTGGTCCTCGTGGAGGGATTTCTGTTCAGCGGTCTCCGGACCGAGCATATAAGTAAGCAGAAGTATGCCCGCCCTAGAATGCTTCCAAGGGCGCCCCGTGTGACGTAAGCTTAATACCAAGCTCTATTCTCATGATGGTGAGCTCTGCTTTCAAATCCAGCGGCTACTATGGGTATGTATGGTGGTTGGTCGTAAGTACTGAACTCTGGCTCGCCCAGAGATTTCGTTTGCTTTTGGACTTGAGACAAGTTTCTGTAGTCTCCCTCTGGCGCATTTAGCTAGCTGCTAAACGTATGTATTTTGAGATATAGAAAAATGTATCTAAAACCTTTACCTGATTACAATAACCAGGAAAAGCCCACCGATTCGCCCTATCTCTTTAGCCCCACTGCCAAATTCATGTGTTCCGTAGCAGGTGAAAAATGCTCTTGGTATATGATACCTACCCAAAAATCTAAAGAGAAAGAGGGTTCTAATAGTATAGTACATCAGATTGACCCCTACCAATCCTAGGTAGCCCCATCTCTTCTAAAGAATCTGCAGTCTTGCGTAAATTCAAGTAGTGTAGTGGTAACAAAAGATTCATCAACCAATGAATTGCATTTCCATTCTTCGAACCACCTTTCCTAGCTTGTGTGCGGGCAGCCTGTCGTAGTGCATGCACCAGCCTCCATCTGTCATTTCCCATCCTGAGCAAGTCGATAATGAACTGAACATCCTGCTGTGCCCCAAAATTGCTTCTATGTCGCGCGCAGGCCATATATGGTTATCCCATAGACCTAGCTAGCTTCTTGCCTGCCTATGAGCTGAAGTGCTGTCCTCAAGGCATATAGCCGTATATATGTATATGTTGGTATTTATCCTTGCTTGTTTCAAAGCTTTTGCTTCCCACAATTTTACAGAAAGAGCAAAAGTCAGTCCTTACCTACTACATATATGACACCAGCACACATCTACCATTATAAAAAACAACACAAAGTAATAGTCTAAATCTACGTCTAAAACACCACCCCTTATCATTATAGAAGACAATACTCTCTGCATCCCAAACTGTAAATGGTTTTGGACTTCAAATAGATCCATGCATTATTCCATGTGTGTATTTTTCTATATGTTTCTAGATTCATCAACATATATATGAACATGGACGGGTTAAGGGAAGGCCATAACCCCTTATAATTTAGGATGGAGGGAGTATGAAATAATGTACCACCTAAATTTGTTTCTGAACTGCTACCTTTTGCTATTTTGATTGATTATATAAAATAACTCTTACATTTATATCTAAATTTGCTATTACCTTTTTAGTAAATGTCAATAATCATTTGCTATTATGGTATATAATATAAATAACCTCTTAGAATTATATCTAAATTATTAGCTTGCGATTGCTGCTGATAAACTAGAACAACCAAACATGCATATAAAATACTAACATATGCTATTACTTAAAAAATTAATAACTAAAAATAAACGTGTGTATGTTCTAATTAAATTACCAACTTCTACTACTATAAGATTACCTATCAAATTTGAATACATATGTTGCCTAAGACTTTGACATGTGCGAGGGCACAAGTTGATGGACTGCTTTATAAGTAATTGCTAACTAGACAGAGTTGCGACTTTAGAGTAGGGAACATGACTGTATGTGGTAGTGGTATATATCAAGGATCAATATGCAGCACCTAGCTAGTTTCTTATATATATAATTTCTGTCGACTATATTAAGCAAGTTTAAATATAAAAGGCATCGGGCACATCTAATTTATGCAGAATGATATATACAAAATTAAACTTCATGTGAAATACTTAACGAATTTAGGAACATGAAACTGCATATCAATAGTTCAGGGACCAAGTGCGCAAGTATAAGAACTGCTGTTGTAAAGAATAATAGAATAGTTCTGGCTGTTGTATCCACGCCATTACTAATTCATCATTTCACAACAAAAAGTATTTTATGGTAAATCCAAGAAATTCAAACCAGTCAATTCTGTTGAACATTTAAATCGAAATTGTCTAATAATTCCTTCAGTTAATTATAAACTAAAGTGATGCTTCATACCAACATGGTTAAGGTCTTCAACGTCTAGCTAAATTTTAACCATTGGTTCTAAATAGCATGATATATATTGTAAATAATGAAGTCATAATGTAATGAAAATATGTTCCAAGATAAATAAGAATGTTCACGATGTTATCCATGAACGAATTCTAAATGTTTTGCCACATGTATTCAATCATGACATGGGCGGGAGTACATGCATATTAGAAAGTAGGTTTGACATCGAGGGCACACCGTACATTTCGATGCTTAATGATTATATCTATTCTCTTATTTTGATAATAAAAATGGTGATTAAAGTATGGATTAATTAAATGCTTAATCATGATCAAAGTCTGATATAAAAATTGAAAAAAAATCCAAGTGACAACTATAATTAATATAAATCACAGGGACACCATAATAACCCATGCACTGTATAACCCACTGTGCTTGGATTATTGCTTCATTATTGGATGCACCACAACGTGAACTGCTGGGCTTCTGTAAAATAGAAATACCTGGACACTGGATATGGCACGTTTCATATGATAAAAACCTATATATATACTTAGGTACTCTTTTTGTATAGGATGTTATATGGCCTATGTGTTTGCAAAAAATGCTTATTATTGCTTATGGCTTATAGTTAGGTACTTTTTTGTATTGGATCATGGTACATGTTAAATTAAAATGCAAGAAATGACAAATAGTAGTGATGTAAATAGAAAGCTTGCAGCCAGGAATACTATATAACTTCCCTATATACCACCAAAAGACAATACTGGGAAAAACATATATAAATGCCATACTACGCAATATATTAACTTATGTGTTGGAAATACTTTTCCTGGTAACAATGTTTCGTACACATGTAAATCCATAGTCATAAACAATGTCTAACTATAATCCATAAATTTCATTTCATTTTTATTCGGTTCTAATTCGAAGGTGTTGTATCAGAACTCTACTGTGGAATATTTGTCTCCCAGATGCAATAGCTTCATGTGTACAACAATGATCTCAGAGTATGGTCAATAGCAACCAATGCAAGAACTTTAGCGTACTAGATCACCAGGGGAACGGAACCTATGGCAAGGAAGTAGTAGTATGACCGGTTTTTTTTCCTATGCTCATCAAGTACCACATGAACATCTCTGATAGCAGAGAGCCAGCCCCCCACGACGGGACGAGACTATTCAGGTACCCATGGGAAAAGATCGATCGTAAAACAAATAAAGGACAGCAAAGAATAGCTCCAATCGACACATGCATCCAGTACGTACTCGTCCAGAATACACACCCAATGCAAAGCCACACCAAGAGCATCAATAGTACATGCTTGTCCGATCCTGGCTCCTATTATTTGGTGCGTGGCACTGTGCCACGCTCTCGCCGTGCAGGCAGGCAACTGGGCATGCACCATTCACATCGATCGATCTCTCGCCCGGTCTCACCCACACATGCAAGCAAGCAAGCACTGCATCCCAGTACCATAAAAAGGAACCGAAACAGGAAGCAAACACAAGAGATGCTGGTGTGGCCAGAATCGAATTGACACATGCATGCGTACGTATATAGATGCACACACAGAGACAGAGGCTTTTAAATCTTCCACAAACAGCAAGAGAGATCTCCATATATGTATCTCCCTGTCCCTAGCTCTAGACCTCAAATAATAAAGGACACATACTCATCAGTTCAAAGTACATCAAACACTTGCTCATCACTCCTACACAAAGCAAATAGATAGATTTGACAACACCAGATAGCTAAAGCCAATCCAAACACAACAAGCAATTAATGCAGTAGACGTAGCAGCAGCCGGTCACATAGAGTGCACGGATCAGCAGCATGAAGCCACTGCCATGCACATGCATGCATGCATACGCGAATGATACATAAAATATATATGCTCAAGCTCAATCTGGCATACCGGCCAAACAGGAGAGCGGGTGGTAGTAGGACGACGTACGTCGTACGATCCGTCGGTCGATCGATCAGCTCAGCAGGCGGCGCCGGCGGGTTCGGGTGGCCGTAGAAGGGGCACGCCGGGCCGTGCACCTTCGTCTTGCCGAACTGGTCCAGGTAGCGGAGGAACTCGAGGACGTGGGCGCCGCTGCACTGCGCCAGGCTCAGTGGCGGCCGGTGGTTGAGCAGGTAGTGCCCGAACGTGTTCCAGTCCCGCCGCTTCTGCGCCTCGTACCGGCTCGGCGACTGCGGCGTCATCGAACCAACGGACGGCGACGCGCCTCCGCTGCTCGACCCGATGCCGCCGCCGTTGCCCCCTCCCGACGAGGGGCTGTCGGGGCTCGGCGACATGTCCATGGATCAGCTAGCTAGCTAAGGAGGAGGGGGGATAAAAGAAATCAGTGTGGCTGTGAGCTGAAACAATTTCCTCTTTAGTTAAATCCAGTGGGGCTCTCCCCCACTGTTGTTCGCTCAAAGAAATGACCAGTTGCAAATCAATAAAATACTAAACGCCTGTTTGGAACGCAGGAATTTTACAGAAATCTTGTATGAATTTCACAGAAAACAGTTCAATTTTACAGAAAAAACGCAGGAGTGGAGAAAGAATCCAGTATTCCAAATGGGGCCTAAGTATAGAGGAATATATACGCCATATTCTCGTAAGCATGATGAGTTCAATGATGACTTGCTTGTATTGTGTGCACATGATCGAGCATTGTAGCACAAGTTGGGATTGGAGGTATCTGTTTGGGAGTTACGTTGGTGCCCATATGTTTGAAGTGGATGCAGATGTTTTGAGATGACTAGAACAGATATATATGTCCGTGTGCAGTGAAAAGAACAAAACTAGTTACCTTGGGTGGAGTTGGCGGCTGAGCTTGGTTCTCACAGGTGTGAGAATTCTTGGAGGCTGGCTTTCTTGAGTCTGCACAAGATCCATGGAGGTCAGAGAAGCGATGATCACATAAGCAGAATATATAGTGTTAAGGATTAAGCATATTGGAGGAATAGTCTGGTATATAGCTGCATGCAGGTTGATCTATCACCTGATGTTTTGCTTCTTCTTACTCTCAGCTGTGGTGGTAGCAATAGTTTGCTGCTGATGGCTCACTCATAGGCCCATCATCTGGTGGTTGGGGATCTTCAGGGAGAGCACCAGCTTCATGCTCTGTTTGAATGTGTGGGGAATTGCATGCTGCTGCTTCTATTTTTAGGGGGAGCGCAGGGGCTGGTGGGGGTGGTGTTTGGCCTAAAAAGAAGAGATGTGAAGTGACTGAGACATGGGATGAACAGCGGGAAGCAGTACTACTACACAGCTAGGGCTTTTCTAAGTGAACGGTGGAAAAAGGACACTGGGCGAGGCGTGAAAGGTGACGTGACAAAAGCAGTATTTTCTAGTGATATTTAGGGCGTACGGCTTGGTAGGAGTTGTCGTTGTTTCAGTGCACTAGAGTTGATGTGGTGATTAGCGGCCCCTACCAACTGCTTTCATAGGTACTACAGTACAATATATTATCTAATTATGGAAACTTAGTTCACATCTTATTATATAATAAAGCGATGTGGGTTCAAGGGCACAAGCAATTTAGGAAAATAGAGCTTATAAAGTTCCACCAGAAAGTATATGGGCATTGCTTTGGCCAAGCCATAGGGCACAATTTGAATTCCGAGCTTCTTTTTTTTTCTAGATGAGGTAAGCTTTAGTACTACTTTATTTTATTCCATTATTTTTAGTTGTCGCATTTTAGTTTAAAAATAAACTAGCCAACAAATATTCGGATGCATGCAGTACTTTAAAATTAAAACAATTTGGCAAGCAATACCACGAGTCAAACTCGCATGCACACCTCAAACGATGCTACACTTCCAAGCAGTCTCTACTCCATATAAAGAGGGAGTTCGTGCGTCTCGTGCCATCGAGCGAAGCGGCGGGCGTCGCCTCCTGGTCTTCTCGTGCGATCCAGCGGAGAGCGAAGCG